CTATTCAAGAACAGAAGGAACGCTTTCTACTTCAGGAACAAGCATAAAGAAATCCATCCCTCCTAAATAAAATATAATATTTTTAATATTAAAAATAATAAAAAAAAATATATATATGGAAATAAATTGCGTCCAATAGGATTTGAACCTATACCAAAGGTTTAGAAGACCTATGTCCTATCCATTAGACTATGGACGCTTTTCATTCCGATTTTTTCGCATTTTTGCTTATTTTGCGTTTTAAGAATCGGATTGTATGTGATGTGAGATGAGAATTTTTTTTTTTTTTGAATTGTGTATTCAACTCAATGATGCATTAATTAATACAGAATAGAGCGGGTAGCGGGAATCGAACCCGCATCGTTAGCTTGGAAGGCTAGGGGTTATAGTCGACGTTGATGTCTTATTTTTAACGTCTCTAATTCAAAACCGAACATGAAACTTTGGTTTCATCCGGCTCCTTTATGGAAAATGTAGAAATTCCCAGATCCTAATCTAAGGCGGGAACGAAATTACAAAAGAAAAGTTCACTCATAACATCTATGTCAGCTTTTTGTATGAATACATTCAATTCAAAACAACTTACTTTCTAGATGATCCTTCTAGAAGAGGTGATTTTAACAATCTTTCTAGTTACTTCGTTCTCTATTTCTATTTGAGAGAATCCTAAGGAAAAGTCTTTTGTTTCCACCGAGCTAAAACAAACAAAAAGAAATGAAGCCTCTAGTAAACTAAAGTCATCATTTAATAGCTATTTTGCTTCTCTCTCTATATATTCTATATATATAATATAGGAAGAAATAGAAGATTTAGTTACGATTCGAAACCCTTTTTTCTATCTTTATCCATGGATTTCTTACTTATACTCATTCGATTGGAAGTATTGATCCAATTCAATAAAATTTTATGTTTCGTAATTTCATAGTCCAAAAATTCTACTTTATAATTGAGTTTTGGATACAAATTACGAGAATGTATAATTTTCCTCAAATTTTTCATTTAGAGGGAAAGGATTAATTCCTTTTAAGACATAAAGTTTTTGATCGGAATAATAATCAAACCGATAGACCCCTTAACTATATAAAGAGTTAATAGAACGAATCACACTTTTACCACTAAACTATACCCGCTACAGTTGGATTATTGTCTCGAAATAGAACTTTTGTCGAACACTGAAATTTGATGTAACCAAGACAAGATTATAAAACAATCATGAAATTTTGAGTATTGGTATTTTTTGTAGGAGGATTTTATGAGATTATGAAAAGATAGTTAAATAACTAAAAAAAGTTGTGTGCTGAAAAAATGGAATAATTGCTAGATTAAATGGGGAAGAAAAAATAATAAGAAATGGCACGTAGGTTCTATAGCTAGAGAATAGAAAGAGTCCTTTTTTGTGCTTTTGTTTCAATAACAGGAATTTGTTTTATCATTATCAAAATTAAAAAAATCATTCTATGAATCCATTAAAACAAAAAAAGGCCTGGCGAGGTACTGATCAGGCCAGGCCGTGGGAATAAAAAGAGGCTCCTTCGGGGGAAGAAGTATTTGTTTTTCTATTCTTTGATTCTCTTTTTTTTTTATGATTTAATATTCGAGTTTTCTATTAATATTTTAGATTCATTCTTTTTTCTTTTTTTCTATACTTGAATATTCAAATTGAATCTTTTATTGAATTCGTCGAATCTTTGTTATTTTATCTAATTGTTTGGAATTTCAAATAAAACTTGTACTTAAATGTTGTATTACACAATACAACTTGTATATTTTGTATATATATATTATTGTTATATATAGTTTATATCTCAAATTTTTTTATTTAATTTATTTTATATTTTAATTAATTCGAGTTTATTACATATTTTTCCATTTTCTAATTTTTCGAAATTAACTATTTGACTATTACTATTTTATTTTCAACAGGGAGAGATGGCTGAGTGGACGAAAGCGTCGGATTGCTAATCCGTTGTACGAATCATTCGTACCGAGGGTTCGAATCCCTCTCTTTCCATTTCCATTAATAACGATAACGGAATCTTACTATTTTTTTCTATAGAAAAAAAAAAATAGAAAAAAAAAAATAAAGCAAAGAACCCTTTTTTATTCTTATTCTTCGCGTCCCGGATTACGTCCTGGATCATTAGATAGGAATCCGAAAATGAAGAGAGAAACAAAGAATATTACTACTGTGTAAACAAAGAGTTTGAGAGTAAGCATTACACAATCTCCAAGATCATTTTTTTTTTTTTGAAAAAAGAGAATAGATTCTCTATTTTTATACCCTATAATCCTAAAATTTTCATTTTATTTGACGTCGAAAACCAAAGTAGTTTTTCAAAATCGAAAAAAAAAAATTTGTAATAAAAAATGAAGTTATTATTATCTTATCCATTATTTTCTTACTTATCAATCATTTTATTATGCCTACTTCTCTCTATTATAGAGGATCAAAATAAGGTTTTTCATTTACGAAAAATAGTTATAATCGGAAAACCAGGCGATATGAATTGTGTCTATTTACAAATTTTCATGTTTGAATCAAGGGTTCATACTGTAAGACTTGTCTGATTTTATCAATTATTTCTTATTTATTTATTTATTATTAAAATATTAGAAGAATTTTTTTTTTCGAAAAAATCATTCATTTTTCTAGGACAAGATGAAAGATCTTATCGAAAACTTACAGCAGCTTGCCAAACAAAGGCTAATAGAAAAAAGAGTATAGGTATGACTGGCATAAAATCTACGATTGGACTCAAAAAAGCGTAGGCCTCAGGTAATTTGGCAAAGAAAAAACTACTCGAATAAAAGGCAGAATTAAGGCAGATCAAACTAAAGATATTAAGCATAACAGGCATTTTATTTTTATTGCATTTTGATTGAGTTATTGATATTGATAGAAAGAAAAAATGAAGAAAAAATCCTTCTTTTTTTTTTTTCACTTACTTACTCAATCAAAAAACCTTCTATTCTCAATGGAGAATAGAAAAAATTCTACTTTCATACAATATCTTAATGGAATTCTATGTAATGATCAATAAATTCGTTTGAATTCTATATCTACACGTGTCAAAATACTAACAACAGAATCGAATTTATTTTTTCGACAGTTAGGCTGGAATTGACGAATAATCAATAACAATATTAGTGTTTATTAATGTCGAATAGAAATCTAAATGGGGCGTGGCCAAGTGGTAAGGCATCGGGTTTTGGTCCCGCTATTCGGAGGTTCGAATCCTTCCGTCCCAGAGCATATGTAATTTAAGATTACATTTTTATGTTTCTAAAATTGAATAGAATTGTATTCTTTCTGCTAATGATTTTAACCAAAATGAATCTTCTTTTTTTTTTTCACATTGCATCAAATAAAGGAGGATTAAGTATTCAAATGACACGTGGATACAGGTGAATCCATTGGAGATTTAGGCACGATGGGATTCTAGATTACACGAATTTGAATTTCAAAATCCAAAAAAGTGTGTTTTTAATCATATATACATCCCCTATAATTCTAATATTCATATATAATATAGAAATTAATTAGTTCTTTTTTTATTCATCCCGAAAAAGAAATTCGATTTTTCCAATCGAATTTTTTATTCAATTTCGATTTCTTTTAGTATTATTAAACTCAAAAAGAAAGATGGATTTTTATTTCTTAGGGATGTCGCCTTTATTTTTAATTCTAAAAAAAAAAAGAAGATTATATTACTAATAATAACTTAAGATATATTCTATATCCATGTATTGACTGTCCTGACTGAACCAATGACTATTCATGATTCCATAATTGAATCAACCGCATACCGGTTCCAAATTTGAGGAATGTTATGGTAAAACTTCGTTTGAAACGATGTGGTAGAAAGCAACGTGCGACTTGAAGGACATGATCTGTTGTGGATTCTTATATCCATCATTCTATAATAAAGAATGCTCTTGACTCGACATCTTTTGCTCTGTTTCACTCGAAGCCGCATTGCATTTTTTGTTGGGGTGTAATGGAAATAGTACATGATGGAGCTCGAGTAATAAAGTATTGAGCTATTTCTCAAGGGAAAAGAGAAGGGTCTAGGGTTAGCGTCAATCAATAAGTTGGAACAACTTCGTAAGTATATCTTTGACAGATAAATCGAAAGGATCAAAATAAAACAAGTTTCAAATCCCAAAGGAAAGTCTTTTGTTGGAATTGATAAGACTTTATTTGAGAAAATTCAAATTATATATATCGTGGGCAATCCGCTGTTAGTATGATTCCTTTTTTTGATAGAAAAAAATAACAAAAAGGCATGTTGCTGCCATTTTTGAAAGGATTCAAAATCAACGAAGTAATGTCTAAACCCAATGATTCAAAAAAAAAAAAGATAAAGATTTCCGTAACAAGGAAATACCCTTTCTAATTGTTAATTGTCGTAACAATTGGATTTGGATTGGAATACTGAATTCAACTTGATTCTAAATGAGATAAAAGGGTATTTGAGACTGCTCAATAAATGAAAGAAATGCCAAAGGATTTTCTTTTGAGCTATTTTATTTATATTTAAGAGTTATTCAACTTGAGTTATGAGTATACAAATGATTTTTTTAGGAAATAAATAGTAAATAAATAAAAAGACCTTAATTCTTAGTCTAATTCATTTATTTTTTTTTTATGGACTTATTTGATTGGTCATTATAATTTATATATATCTAATTTTGAATCATTTTTCTCGAGCCGTACGAGGAAAAAACCTCCTATACGTTTCCAGGGGGGGATCTAATCTATCCCAATGAGCCGTCTATCGAATCGTTGCAATTGATGTTCGGTCCCGAAGAGAGGGAAGAGATTTGCAGAAAGTGGGTTTTTATGATCCAATAAAAAATCAAACTTATTTAAATGTTCCTGCTATTCTAGATTTTCTTGAAAAAGGTGCTCAACCAACAGAAATTGTCTATGATATTTTAAAGAGAGCGGAGGTTTTTAACGAAGTTCAATTAATGAAATAAAAAACAAAGATAATGTGGTTGTAGTTTGGTAGAACCTTTTTTTATTCCTTTTCTATTCTTGTATATTTTTTATGTAGTGCCAATTCAACGCAAAAATTTGTTTATATATTTCACTTTTTTTCTACTTCGCTTTCAAAATAACAATATATAATATATATCTTATTTCCTTTTTGAATATAATAATAATATTCAAAAAGAAATTCAAAAATATTTGTATTTTTTTTTTGAATTGTAATGTAAAATGGAATTCATTTTTATTATTGAAATTGTATTTGTTTTTTTTAATATTATTTAATATAATATTCATATTGACAAGAGTATATTGAACAAATATAATTTATAATTCAATTTTATTTTGAAGTAAAATAAATAAGAAATAAAAAAAATGAAATGGTTTATTTCCGCCTTCCGCCCAATAAATAGGTTTTTTATTCAAGGATTCATTGAATTTTTTGTGATATAGAGTTTGATCTAAAAAATAGAGAATATTTGGTCTATAAATGTATTTTATCTAATAATTTTGTGTATTGTCATCTGATCTGTTTGTTTTTATGTTCCGAATCAATTAGAAAACTTTGTTTCGATGTTTTGCTAATTCAAAGTTTTGCTTCTAATCCATTTGATTTTTATCTTGATTGTATCTACATAACATATCTCTTTTTCGGGTTGCTAACTCAACGGTAGAGTACTCGGCTTTTAAGTGCGGCTACAATTTTTACATATTTGGATGAAGCAAGGAATTCGTCTACATCATCGGTAGAGTTTATAAGACCACGACTGATCCTGAAACGGAAATAAATGGAAAAAAGAGCATGTCGTATCAATAAAAAATTCGGCGAATACTTCATTTTTACTAAATTGGTACAAAATTCTATTTGAATTTTTGTAAGGGAACGAAATGAATTCAAACTTAGGTCAATTGAATAAATGGATCGAACCTTAAGGTTCGAATTATGAAGAAAGAAAGAACAACGAGCTTATTTTCATAATTTGAATAATTTCCCGATCTAATTAGATGTTAAAAAAAATTAGTGCCTGATGCGGGAAAGGATTCTCCCACGAGTGGATACTTTGTTTTTTATAGTGAATCCTAATTATTTGATTATCCAATCTTTATTAAGGAGATGGAGCTGAATGTGTAAAAGAAAGAGTATATTGATAAAATAAAATACTTTAATTCCAAAGTCAAAAGAGCGATTGGATTGAAAAAATAAAGGATTTCTAACCATCTTATTTTGTTATTAGATAAAAAAAGAAATTAGATGAAAAAAAAAAGAGAATCCGCGGATGAATTTACTCGTCTCCAGGGTATCTATTATTTCATAATAAAATACCTTGTTTTGACTGTATCGCACTATGTATCATTTGATAATTCAAGAAACCCTCTATTTTTTTTTTTTGTTTTCGGTCTAAATAAATAAAAAATGGAAGAATTCCAAAGACATAGAGAACTAGATAGGTCTTGGCAACATAACTTTTTCTATCCACTTATCTTTCAGGAATATATTTATGCATTTGCATATGATCATGGTTTAAATAAATTGATTTTGTTGGAAAATGCAGTTGACAAGAAATACAGTTTACTAATTGTAAAGCGTTTAATTACTCGACTGTATCAACAGAATCATTTGATTCTTTCTGCTAATGATTCAAACCAAAATGAAATTTTGGGACACAAACCAAAAAAGAATTTGTATTCGCAAATGATAACAGAAGGGTTTGCAGTTATTTTGGAAATTCCATTTTCCTTACTATTAATATTTTCCCTAGAGGGAAAAGAAATAGTAAAATCTCCTAATTTGCAATCAATTCATTCAATATTTCCTTTTTTAGAAGACAAATTCTTACATTTAAATTATGTGTTAGATATATTAATACCTTACCCCGCTCATCTAGAAATCTTGGTTCAAACTCTCCGATACTGGTTGAAAGATGCTTCTTCTTTGCATTTATTACGATTCTTTCTTTATGAGTGTCGTAATTGGATTAGTCTTATTACTCCAAAAAAATCCATTTCCTTTTTGAAAAAAAGGAATCGAAGATTATTCTTGTTCCTATATAATTTCTATGTATGTGAATACGAATCCTTTTTTGTTATTCTCCGCAATCAATCCTCTTATTTAAGATCAACCTCTTTTGGAGCTCTTCTTGAACGAATACATTTTTACGGAAAGTTAAAATATCTAGTTAAAGTTAAGGCTTTTGGGGTTATTCTATGGTTTTTCAAAGAACCTTTCCCGCATTATGTTAGGTATCAAGGAAAATCCCTTCTGGCTTCAAAAGGGACATCTCTTCTGATACATAAATGGAAATATTACTTTATCTATTTCTGGCAATGTTATTTTTTTGTGTGGTCTCAACCAAGAAGAATCTATATCAATCAATTATCAAACTATTCCCTCGACTTTATGGGTTTTTTTTCAAGTGTGCGATTCAATTCGTCAGTACTACGGAGTCAAATGTTAGAAAATTCATTTCTATTAAAAAATATTCGAAAGAAGTTTGATACCATAGTTC